TGTATACTCTTTGATATATATAGCGCAACCCAACCCAATCCTAATCTTTGTTTTGCGGGTTTATAATTGAATTGATCCCTTTCTTATTTTGAATCTAAATATCTAAATACTGAGAAAAATTCCCTCTTGACAGTAATATATGTTGTATATGTAAATCCTAGATGTGAAAATAAGCATAATTCATCTACGAAAGGGTATAATATAAAGACGGAAATCTATATGAAAAAAAAAATAAAGGATTGGCTGAACTTGAAAATTTACTCATTGAATGAGTAAACGATTGAATCGGATTCGGTTGGGTGGTACCAACTAAATCGAGTGCTATCTCCCATTTATCTCTTATTGAATTAACTGATCAACTTGCTATCGGACATTTATTTTCGATTTGGTATTATTCCAAAAAGGATTTCGACATATTTCACTTTATTATAATTATGAGAATCAATCCTACTACTTCTAGCCCTGCGGTTTCCACACTTGAAGAAAAAAAACTAGGGCGTATCGCTCAAATTATTGGCCCAGTACTGGATGTCGTTTTTCCCCCGGGCAAAATGCCTAATATTTATAACGCTTTGGTAGTTAAGGGTCGAGATACTGTCGGTCAACAAATTAATGTGACTTGCGAGGTACAACAATTATTAGGAAATAATCGAGTTAGAGCTGTAGCTATGAGTGCTACAGATGGGCTGATGAGAGGAATGGAAGTGATTGACACGGGAGCTCCTCTAAGTGTTCCAGTCGGCGGAGCTACTCTCGGGCGAATCTTCAACGTTCTTGGAGAGCCTGTTGATAATTTAGGTCCTGTAGATACTCGCACAACATCTCCTATTCATAGATCTGCGCCTGCCTTTATACAGTTAGATACGAAATTATCAATCTTTGAAACAGGTATTAAGGTGGTAGATCTTTTAGCTCCTTATCGCCGTGGAGGAAAAATCGGACTATTTGGGGGAGCTGGAGTAGGTAAAACAGTACTCATCATGGAATTGATCAACAACATTGCCAAAGCTCATGGAGGCGTATCCGTATTTGGCGGAGTAGGAGAACGTACTCGTGAAGGAAATGATCTTTACATGGAAATGAAAGAATCCGGAGTAATTAATGAAAAAAATCTTGCAGAATCAAAAGTAGCTTTAGTCTATGGTCAAATGAATGAACCGCCGGGAGCTCGTATGAGAGTTGGTTTGACTGCCCTAACTATGGCAGAATATTTCCGGGATGTTAATGAACAAGATGTGCTTCTATTCATCGACAATATCTTTCGTTTTGTCCAAGCAGGATCAGAAGTATCCGCATTATTAGGGAGAATGCCTTCTGCAGTGGGTTATCAACCTACCCTTAGTACAGAAATGGGTTCTTTGCAAGAAAGAATTACTTCTACCAAAGAGGGATCTATAACTTCGATCCAAGCAGTTTATGTACCTGCGGACGATTTGACAGACCCTGCTCCTGCCACTACATTTGCACATTTAGATGCTACTACCGTACTATCAAGAGGATTAGCTGCCAAGGGTATTTATCCAGCAGTAGATCCTTTAGATTCAACGTCAACTATGTTACAACCTCGGATCGTTGGCGAGGAACATTATGAAACTGCGCAAAGAGTTAAGCAAACTTCACAACGTTACAAAGAACTTCAGGACATTATAGCTATTCTTGGGTTGGATGAATTATCCGAGGAGGATCGTTTAACTGTAGCAAGAGCACGAAAAATTGAGCGTTTCTTATCACAACCCTTCTTCGTGGCAGAAGTATTTACTGGTTCTCCAGGAAAATATGTTGGTCTTGCAGAAACAATTAGGGGGTTTCAACTGATCCTTTCCGGAGAATTAGATGGTCTGCCCGAGCAGGCTTTTTATTTGGTGGGTAACATCGATGAAGCTACCGCGAAAGCTATGAACTTAGAAGTGGAGAGCAATTTGAAGAAATGACCTTAAATCTTTGTGTACTGACTCCTAATCGAATTATTTGGGATTCAGAAGTGAAAGAAATCATTTTATCTACAAATAGTGGCCAAATTGGTGTATTACCAAACCACGCCCCTATTGCCACGGCTGTAGATATAGGTCTTTTGAGAATACGCCTCAACGACCAATGGTTAACGGTGGCTCTGATGGGTGGTTTTGCTAGAATAGGGAATAATGAGATCACCATTTTAGGAAATGATGCGGAGATGAGTACTGACATTGATCCGCAAGAAGCTCAACAAACTCTTAAAATAGCTGAAGCTAACTTGAGTAGAGCTGAGGGTAAGAGACAAGTGATTGAAGCGAATCTAGCTCTCAGACGAGCTAGGACACGAGTAGAGGCTGTCAATGTTATTTCCTACTAGTCAATACATCAAAATAATCAAAAGAAGTTTTTTAGAAGTTCTTTATTATACACCACATTTAGATTCTGCCAATTGAAGACAATCAAGTCTAATCTGATACAACGAAAAAAAGAGGATGGGTAGAAAAACTTATTAGATACCGGAGTCAATGCAATGGTATCTAATAAGTTCTACCTACTATTGGATTTGAACCAATGACTCCTGCCGTATGAAAGCAATACTCTAACCACTGAGTTAAGTAGGTAATTTATCACCGCAAAAGAAGACCCATCACCTCGGGGATTATAGATAGAATATTATTTCTAAGCAATACCAATCTGTTAACAGTAAACGGATCAAAGAGTTATCATGTGAGATTAGGGAATATCCATCTTGACAAGAAATTATCTATATGTTAAGATATCTATGACAAGGGCTATAGCTCAGTTAGGTAGAGCACCTCGTTTACACGTGCGCCAATGCTTTTCAAGGGAGCTTATTATGCAATGAACATAGTTTTATTGAAAAATCAATGTCTTACTCCATAGATTCGAGAGAACAATAGCCTGACAAATATTTGGTTCGGTCCGATTTTGGTGCGAATTTAGGTGCCAAATCAAATAGAACCCGTCATTGATTTGATAGTTGATAAGGTAAATACCCAGCCCATTCAATGCTAGGCATAATGAGTATAAGGGCTTCAAAAAAACCTCCTTTCATCCTATGAACTTTAAGGTGTATGAAGTCTCATATTCGACTCTTGCAGCGGAACGATAGAGACTCCATTTAACTTAGGTTGATCTAAGCCGAAGGCAGACCTAAGTCAAGGTAACCCTTCTTTGAAACACTTTGGTATTGCTACTAGATCTGAATACAAATAATGAATCAGAGCACATGGAGCCAGCTCATTATCTTCCTGTAAAGAAAAAATATGGTGGACTAACTGATCTTTACATCAGTTGATGAAAGAGCCCAATGCAACAAACAAAATGCATGTTGGGTCTTTGAAACAGTTCGAATCATTTCGATAATAATCAGTTTGATCTGTTTTACCGAGAAGGTCTACGGTTCGAGTCCGTATAGCCCTAATACATTCTATTTGTCTATTTTTGTATAGACATTCTATTTTTGTTTAGTATAGTTTTCATTTCCTCATTAGTACTTGTTTATAGACTGGACAGACCAGACCATTGGTTGTTTCATAGAAATGAAATGAAAGCATTACCACATATTCATGTAAATACATAGGTACTTGAAAATAAAAACAATAATTCATTCCAATGGATCTAATCAGATCAGTATGTGTCAAATCTAGGACAAGAAAAAGAAAGAAAATATAATCGTTCGATGCATTAGATTGTGTTTACGTATTCGTATTTGTATAAAATCAATAGAAACAACGACGATCCTTTACCTGGATTTTAATGAAAAGAATACTTCGAATATGTTAGAAATCCCTAGACATTTTTTACCCCCCAAAAATTATTGGTTTTGATAATAACTATGTTATGTTTGATATTATTTTTTGATAATATTTCATTATCTTATTTCATTTTATTATTTATACATTACATAAATTATATATTTACATATAATTTATATAAGAAATATATATTTCTAAATATAAAATACAAAGAAATAAATATAAGGAAATATCAATAAAAAAACAAAAACATAGTATTACGTTTCAGAATTATGAAACATAGTTTTAGTATTACTATTCATTAGAATACATTAGTAATAGAATATTCTATTAGGTTAGATTAGTATATTTTAGTATTTAATTAAATTACTTTTATTATTTAGAATTTTTTTATTTAATATTTTTTAATCTTATATCTATTTTTTTATAGAGAATAGAGAAAGCGAGACAAAGTGAGAGAGTTTTGTTTGTGTAAGAACGCCTTATTTCTACACCATATCTAAATAGAATCGAAATCAAAAACGGAATCCCGATTCCGTTGGATGAATCTCTAAACAAGACATGCCACGCAGCAAACAAACTCTGAACTATACACTTTGATTTGATTAAAATAAATTCTTGTTTCACCTAGGAAAACAAGTTCTGGATGAATTGACAATGCCAACTCGAATAATTAAGCATATTCCACATTAATAGGAGTACATTTATGTTTCTGCTTCACGAATATGATATTTTATGGGCATTTCTAATAATATCAAGCGTTATTCCTATCTTGGCATTTGTAATTTCAGGAGTTTTAGCCCCGGTTAGTAAAGGACCAGAGAAGCTCTCTAGTTATGAATCGGGCATAGAACCTATGGGGGACGCTTGGTTACAATTTCGAATCCGCTATTACATGTTTGCTCTAGTTTTTGTTGTTTTTGATGTTGAAACGGTCTTTCTTTATCCATGGGCAATGAGTTTCGATGTATTGGGTGTATCTGTATTTATCGAAGCTTTAATTTTCGTGCTTATCCCAATTGTGGGTTCAGTTTATGCATGGCGAAAGGGAGCGTTGGAATGGTCTTAACTGAGTATTCAGACAATAAAAAAAAAAAGGAAGGAAAAAATTACATTGAGACAGTTATGAATTTGATTGAGTTTCCGTTACTTGACCAAACAACCCCCAATTCAGTTATTTCAACTACATCGAATGATCTTTCGAATTGGTCAAGACTCTCCAGTTTATGGCCGCTTCTATATGGTACCAGTTGCTGTTTCATTGAA